CTCATTAATAATAATTAAAAATGTTGGCCGTATGTTATTATTTCAAATTCCCGAATGGCGCAAGGATTGGAAAGCGTGGCATAACGAAATGCATGTTAAATGCACTTATAATGGTGTTCAATTGTCAGAAAATGAATTTCCGAAAGATTGGTTAACAGATGGTATTCAGATAAAGATTTTATTTCCTTTCTGCCTGGAACCTTGGCATGGAGCTAAAGTAGAGTTGGATCATAGAGATCCAATGAAAAAGAAGAGAAAAAGAGATGATTTTTGTTTTTTAACAATTTGGGGACTGGAAGCTGAACGTCCTTTTGGTTCTCCCCGAAAACGACCTTCCTTTTTTAAACCTGTTTTGAAAGAAATAAAAAAAAAACTCTTAGTTGTAAAAGAAAAAACACAAAGGATTCTTTATTTAAAAATAGAAATATTTTTAAATAAAGAATCTCCAAGACTAAGTCCAATTCCTTTATTGGAAATAAAAGAAGCGAGTATAAATACAAATCAAGAAAATGATATAATAAGTAATCAGATTTTTAATGAATCGTCTATTAAATCCGTGGATTGGATAAATTATTCACCGACTGTAAAAAAAATAAAGGATGTGTCCGATAGGACAAATATAATTAGAAATCAAATCGAAAAAATAAAAAAAGACAAGAACAAAATATTACAAATTCCTGATATAAACATTAGTCCTAATGAAACGAGTTGTGATGATAAGAGATTTGAATCACCGAAAGAGATTTGGCATATATTAAAAATATTAAAAAGAAGAAGTACCCGATTAAAACGTAAATGTTATTATTTTTTACAAATTTTTATTGAAAGGCTTTACATAGAGATTCTTTTATCTATTCAAAAAAAAATTAAAGAAAAAATAAAAATTATAAAAATCGTTGTAAAACTCTTTCTTAAATTACTTGAATTAAAAAAAAAAATTTTTGATAAATATAATTTAACCGAAAAAATAAATCAAGAAAGAATTGATGAAACAAATCAAAATACAATTCGTTTTATTTCGACTATAAAAAAATTATTTTCTAATACTAATATTAGTAAAAAAAATTCACCTATTTTTTCTGAACCAGCTTCCTTGTCACAGGCATATGTTTTTTACAAATTATCCCAAACCTCAGGTTTTAACACAAATCACTTGAGATCTGTACTTCAATATCAGGGAAAACTTCTTTTTCTTAAGGATAGAATAAAGAATTCCTTTAAAAGACAAAAGAATTCCTTTAAAAGACAATGGAAAAACGCGTTAAAACATTATCCCTATCAATACATTATATCTCAGACTAGCTGGTCTCGATTATTAGCGAAAAAATGGCAAAAAAAAATTCATCAAAGTTGTATAGGTCAAACTAAAAAATCACCAAATTTTGATTTAGATGAAAAAGACCAATTAATTCATTACGAGAAACACAAAAATTTTGCAGTGGATTCAATACTGAATCAAAAAAAGAAATTGAAAAACTACAAATATGATCGTTTAGCCCATAACTGGCTTCATTATAAAGATAAGAAGGACTCATATTTTTTCAGATCAAGAAATGAAGACGAAGAGTTTCTCGATAATTACAACACGTCTAATCCTAAAAATGTTTATATGCCGGTAGATATATCTCTTAATAATTATCTAATAGAAAATTCTGATACGAATCGAAATTTGGATAGAAAATATTTTGATTGGAAATTTTTTGATTTTTCTTTTAAAACAAAAATAAATATTAAGCGCTGGACAAATATGGAAAGTGAGGTCACTGTTTATAAAAAAAATAAAAAAACTCTGGCTAATTATTATCAAATAATTGAGCAAAGTGATAAGAAGGATTCTTTTTCTAGCTTGATTCGTAAAAAAATCAACCTAGCCAATCCAACAATAACTTCCTTTAACTGGATGAAAATGAATGAAGAAATACAATATAAGCCTATATCTGATATGGACGATTGGTTTTTCCCAGAATTAGTGTCACTTTATGATGCATATAGGATGCAACCTTGGATCATCCCAATAAATTCCCTTACTTTAAATTTAAATGGAAATGATAACCTTGGTTCACAAAACAATCTCGAAGAAGAACAAAAAAATGACTTTCAGCAGATATTCTCTAATCAAAACAAATTAGAAACTAAAAAAAAGAAGCCAGTACAAGGAAATATTCAATCAGAGACACAAAAAAAGGGGAATCAGGGATCGGATTCATCAAACCAAGAAAAAAAAGATAAAGAAGAAAAGAAAAAAGATAATGCGGGAGGATCAGACAGTCAAAAACCCAAAACCAAAAAGAAAAAGCCATCTATGCTCGCTGTAATAGTGGAATTAGATTTTTTCCTGAAAAGGTTTTATGGTTTTCAATTAAAATGGGATGATCTTGTGACTGAAAAAATGATCAATAATATCAGAGTATTTTGTCTACTGCTTAGATTGGAAAACCCAAAGAAAATTGCCATAGCCTCTATTAGAAGAGGCGAACTTAGTATGGATGTAGTGCCAAATGCGAAAACTTTAACTGTTGCAAAAGTACTAAAAAACGGAACATTGCTTGTTGAACCAAATCGGATATCTATAAATTGGGATGAGAAATTTATTATGTATCAAATCCTAGCTATTTCACTGATACATAAAAATAAGTACCAAACTAATCGAGGATACCAAGAAAAAAGCAATGTTGATAAGATAAAAAGAAATTGGGAAAAAAGAAATAAGAAAAAACGAAATGTTACTAGGTGGGGTCTTGATAAATCCATTGCACGACATCAAAGGTTTTTTAGGAATAAAGACAAAAATCATTATGATTGGCTTGTTCTTGAAAATATTTTATCTCCTAAACGTCGTAGAGAATTGAGAATTCGAATTTGTTTAAATTCGAAGAATGTAAATGTTGGGGATAGAAATACAGTATTTTGCAATGGTAACAATGAAAGTAACTGTGTCCCATTTTTTAATAAAGGACGGCATCTTGATAAAGATACAAAAAATTTGATGAAGTTAAAATTGTTTCTTTGGCCAAATTATCGATTAGAAGATTTAGCTTGCATGAATCGCTATTGGTTTGATACCTATAATGGTAGTCGTTTCAGTATGTTAAGAATACACATGTATCCGCGTAGTTGATGATACACTTCTTATGGATCATGTACCATAATGTAACAAGTGTTACATTATGGTACATGATACTGATTCAATGATTTTATCAGATCAGAAATGAATTGGGGGAATCCTCTCATCTTAGATCCAAATTTTGGGGTGCAAAATTGAGCATCTATCCTCTTTTTGTATTTATATTCGAAAATTAAAAAATTGGATTTATTAATTTAATAAAAAAAAAAAAAAGAAGTATATGAATAAATCCAGATTAATTTATATTTATTGTGTATAACAAATTAAAATTAATTATTATTACAGATCGCTAAAATCCATATTTGTAAAAAAAAATAAATAAAAAACACAGGGAGGGGCAAAGAATTATGGTAAAAAATTCATTCATCTCGGTTATTTCGCAAGAAGAAAAAGAGGAAAATAGGGGGTCTGTTGAATTTCAAATATTCAGTTTCACCAACAGGCTACGCAGACTTACTTCACATTTAGAATTGCACAGAAAAGATTATTTATCCCAGAGAGGTCTTCAGAAAATTCTGGGAAAACGTCAACGGCTACTGGCCTATTTGTCAAAGAAAAATAGAGTACGTTATAAAGAATTAATAAATCTATTGGATATTCGCGAGCCAAAAACTCGTTAAGTTAATTTTAAATTCGTTTTAAATTATTTGATTTATTATATTTATATTATTTGATTTATTATATTTATATTAGATTATTTTATTCATTTTGATGAACTTCGTTTTCAGCAATTAATGGAATAATGAATCGGAGAAAAATATATGACTGTACCAACTACAAGACAAGATCTCATGATAGTCAATATGGGTCCTCACCACCCATCAATGCATGGTGTTCTTCGACTCATTGTTACTCTTGATGGCGAAGATGTTATTGACTGTGAACCCGTATTGGGTTATTTACACAGAGGAATGGAAAAAATTGCGGAAAATCGAACCATTATACAATATCTGCCTTATGTAACACGTTGGGATTATTTAGCTACTATGTTTACAGAGGCAATAACGGTAAATGCACCGGAACAGTTGGGAAATATTCAAGTACCTAAAAGAGCCAGCTATATTAGAGTCATTATGCTGGAATTGAGCCGTATAGCTTCTCATTTGTTATGGCTTGGCCCTTTTATGGCGGATATCGGTGCGCAGACCCCTTTCTTCTATATTTTTCGAGAGAGAGAGTTGATATATGATCTATTCGAAGCTGCCACCGGCATGCGAATGATGCACAATTTTTTCCGTATCGGGGGAGTAGCTGCCGATCTACCTCATGGCTGGATCGATAAATGTTTGGATTTCTGTGATTATTTTCTAACAGGGATTATTGAATATCAAAATCTTATTACGCAGAATCCTATATTTTTGGAACGAGTTGAAGGAGTGGGCTTTATTAGTGGAGAAGAAGCAATAAATTGGGGCTTATCCGGACCCATGCTACGAGCTTCCGGAATTCCATGGGATCTTCGTAAAGTTGATCATTATGAGTGTTATGACGAATTTGATTGGGAAGTACAATGGCAAAAAGAAGGAGATTCATTAGCTCGTTATTTAGTCCGAATTAGTGAAATGACGGAATCTATAAAAATTATTCAACAAGCTCTGGAACGAATTCCGGGGGGGCCTTATGAGAATTTAGAGGTACGGCGTTTTGATAGAGCAAGGGATTACGAATGGAATGATTTTGATTATCGATTCATTAGTAAAAAACCTTCCCCCACTTTTGAATTGTCGAAACAAGAACTTTATGTGAGAGTAGAAGCCCCGAAGGGAGAATTGGGAATTTTTCTGATAGGAGATCAGAGTGTTTTTCCTTGGAGATGGAAAATTCGTCCGCCAGGGTTTATCAATTTGCAAATTCTTCCTCAGCTAGTTAAAAGAATGAAATTGGCTGATATTATGACAATACTAGGTAGTATAGATATCATTATGGGAGAAGTTGATCGTTGAAATGATAATTGATACGACAAAAGTACAACAAGCTATCAATTCTTTTTCCAGATCGGAATCCTTAAAAGAGGTTTATGGACTCATAGGGCTGCTTGTTCCTATTTTTACTCCTTTATCGGGAATCCTAATAGGGGTACTAGTTATTGTGTGGTTAGAAAGACAAATATCTGCGGGGATACAACAACGTATTGGACCCGAATACGCAGGGCCTTGGGGAATTCTTCAAGCTCTAGCAGATGGGACTAAACTACTTTTCAAGGAGGATCTTCTTCCCTCTAGAGGGGATATTCGTTTATTCAGTATCGGACCTTCTATAGCGGTTATATCCATTTTACTAAGTTATTCAGTAATTCCTTTTGGCTATCACCTTGTTCTAGCCGATCTCAGTATCGGTGTTTTTTTATGGATTGCAATTTCAAGTATTGCCCCTATTGGACTTCTTATGTCAGGATATGGATCGAATAATAAATATTCCTTTTTAGGTGGTCTCCGAGCTGCTGCTCAATCGATTAGTTATGAAATACCATTAACTCCATGTGTTTTATCAATTTCTCTACGTGCGATTCGTTAGAACATTCGCTCTTTTTTACTTTACCTATTTTTTTTCATTCTAGGAAAAAGATTGAACCTATTGAATAAATATATTTATTTTGTATTCATCATTCAGAGCGATGAACTAAACCAGATAGTAATATGAGTGAAACAAAACAGCTTATAAATTGGCAGTAAAAATTTGAGTCTCATTCCCTAGGTACAAGAATTTTTAAAAAGTAAATATAAGCAACAGAATCCCCAGAATTGGTGAATTATTCACCGTAGTTTGAAGCGGGTATAAACGATTAACCTGTATGGAGTCTTTTTTTTTTTTTTTTACTATTGTTTGTAGTACCATACCGGGGGTCGAGAAAAAATTAGTGGACGGTTAGGAATACCAAGGTACACAAAGGATTTGTAATGGAGATAATGTAAGTTATCCTTAAAGGGTATTTCCGCAAAAAAGGAATCCTAAGGGGGCTTTAAGTTAGTAGAAACAATCGAGCAGTACTTCCCCACGATCCCGATCCAGAGTATGCTCCTATCCACTGATTAAAGAAAGTACTATCAGGAACGAAGTAATCCTTTATTTTCTTTAGATTTCTTTGAGAAAGAAGAATAAGAACGAAAGAAATGGAGTGCATTTCCAATGAAAAAAAAATTATTATTTATTTATCCGTATTAATACAGATAGAATTCTTATCATGATACAAGAACTAATAGAATGTCGAATTTTTTTCGTAATTAAAAGATATAAGTTGAATTTTTTATGAGTATTTTATTTAAGGATTGAGTTATTACTGAACAAAGACCAATTTAAATTCTAAAGGATAAGATCAATTCAGAAGCGCTTTTTTGTTATTTATATATTTATAGCAGACAGAATTGCATTGGTCTAATTTTGGACTCTCCGATGTATCTTTACCCGATCTACTCTACAAACAAAACATATCGAAAAAATTAAGTCCTTATATTTATTTGTGGCCATGGGGGAGCCGTATGAAGCCAAAGTCTCATGTACGGTTTTGCAATAGCGATGAGACCAGTGATGTTATCATCGACTATGATTATCTAACAGTTCAAGTACAGTTGATATAGTCGAGGCGCAGTCAAAATATGGTTTTTGGGGGTGGAATCTATGGCGTCAACCTATAGGGTTTTTGGTTTTTCTAATTTCTTCCCTAGCAGAATGTGAGAGATTACCTTTTGATTTACCAGAAGCAGAAGAAGAATTAGTTGCGGGTTATCAAACCGAATATTCCGGTATAAAATTTGGTTTATTTTATGTTACTTCCTATCTAAACCTATTAGTTTCTTCATTATTTGTAACAGTTCTTTACTTGGGCGGTTGGAATCTCTCTATTCCGTACATATTTATGCCAGATCTTTGGGGAATTAATGAAGTGCGCGGAGTCTTTGAAACGACAATAGGTCTCTTTATTACATTAGCTAAAGCTTTTTTGTTCTTATTCATTCCTATCACAACAAGGTGGACTTTACCTAGGATGAGAATGGACCAACTATTGAATCTTGGGTGGAAATTTCTTTTACCTGTTTCTTTAGGTAATCTATTATTGACAACTTCTTCTCAACTGCTTTCACTGTGAAGACATAGGATATTTTCAATTCAAAACTTTTCTAAACCAAGAGAAAGAAACATTAAATTATTTATAGATATTCACGATATGTTCCCTATGGTAACCGGGTTCTTGAATTATGGTCAACAAACAGTCCGAGCAGCAAGGTATATTGGTCAAAGTTTTATGATTACCTTATCCCACGCAAATCGTTTACCTATAACTATTCAATATCCTTATGAAAAATTGATCACATCGGAACGTTTCCGCGGTCGAATACATTTTGAATTTGATAAATGTATTGCTTGTGAAGTATGTGTTCGTGTATGCCCTATCGATCTACCCGTTGTTGATTGGAAATTGGAAACTGATATTCGAAAGAAACGATTGCTTAATTACAGTATTGATTTCGGAATCTGTATATTTTGTGGTAACTGCGTCGAGTATTGTCCAACAAACTGTTTATCAATGACTGAAGAATATGAACTTTCTACTTATAATCGTCACGAATTGAATTATAATCAAATTGCTTTGGGTCGGTTACCTATGTCAATAATTGGAGATTACACAATCCAAACAATTATGAATTCAACTCCAATAAAAAACCACGGGTAAAACTCTCGATTCAATAACAATTACCACTTCTTAAAATTCTGTTTTGCTCTAAAGGAACGAAACTTCTTTCATTTTGCTTAGTCAATAACTCAGAATGCTAACCAAAGATTAGTGAGACTCATGACGTGCTTTGTATTGGTATTGAAAAGAAAATATATTCATATATCTGTTCTGTGATGATTTCAAAATCGGAAAAAATATTCTATATTTGTATTTTTTTTTTATAAAAAAAAATATAGAATATATAAAATCGAGAAATTCAATTCAGAACGGCCCTTTTTCGTATAGAGAAACGGGATGCAATTAAAATTAATAAGTATATCTACAGCAACCAACACCCCTTATAGTATCGTATTTAATTCAATTTCTATTAGGAACGTAAAAAAAAAAAATAGGGTAATGTCTTTTTTCCTGGTCTGGTCAATAAGGTCATGAAACATTTCGAATTTAATTCTCTCCTATTTTACATATAATGGATTTACCTGCGCCAATACATGATTTTCTTTTAGTATTTTTAGGGTTGGGTCTTATAGTCGGCGGTTTAGGAGTAGTATTATTTACCAATCCAATTTATTCTGCCTTTTCATTGGGATTGGTTCTTGCGTGTATATCCTTATTTCATATTCTATCGAACTCCCATTTTGTAGCTGCTGCACAACTTCTTATTTATGTGGGTGCCATAAATGTCTTAATTGTATTTGCTGTTATGTTCATGAATGGCTCAGAATATTATAACGATTTCCATCTTTGGACCGTTGGAGATGGGATCACTTCACTGGTTTGTACAAGTATTTTAGTTTCACTAATTACTACTATCTCAGATACGTCATGGTACGGTATTATTTGGACCACAAGATCAAACCAAATTATAGAGCAAGATTTGATAAATAATGGTCAACAAATTGGAATTCATTTATCAACAGATTTCTTTCTTCCATTTGAACTTATTTCTATAATTCTTTTAGTTGCCTTGATCGGTGCAATTGCTATGGCTCGTCAGTAAAGTAATAAATACGAAAAAAGGACTTCAGTTGTTCTGTCTTATCTCCTCTATTTTCCTTCAATTCCATTTGAATTTTAAGATTCTTCATGTATTAACATGTATTAAAAGGTCAATGTTTTAGTTCGATCTATTACCAATACTTTTCTTTATTATGGACTTGTTATATTCTAGTCAATCGAATCGATTGAATTATTGTTCATATTGAAATGAATCGAGATTGAATTGATGAGGAGTAGTTCAATGATGCTCGAACATGTACTTGTTTTAAGTGCCTATTTATTATCCATCGGCATCTATGGATTGATTACAAGTCGAAATATGGTAAGAGCACTTATGTGTCTTGAGCTTATACTGAATGCGGTTAATATGAATTTCGTAACATTTTCTGATTTATTTGATAGTCGCCAATTAAAAGGAGACATTTTCTCGATTTTTGTTATAGCTATTGCAGCCGCTGAAGCAGCTATTGGCTTAGCTATTGTTTCATCAATTCATCGTAACATAAAATCAACTCGTATCAATCAATCGAATTTGCTAAATAAATAGTAATGAGCAATAAATAGTGGTAATCATAGGTATTTACATATAAATAAAAAATAAGGAATATTCACTAATTCAAATTAACATGTGCGGTATAAACCAGAAACCTATGACCGTTTTTGCTAAAACGTAAGAAATCAAAGTATCTTGGCCTTCTCTCATGAGCAGATCCAGAAGTAGATTGATTACAAACAAGTTCTGGTAAATCTAAATCATTGATTCGTCTGGTGTATAAATCTATGACTCATTTACTAATTTACTAGATCGAAAATTTATGACGTTCAAAAATTTTATAGATCCAATGTCACATTCAGTAAAGATTTATGATACATGTATAGGGTGTACTCAATGTGTACGAGCCTGCCCCACAGATGTATTAGAAATGATACCCTGGGACGGATGTAAAGCTAAGCAAATTGCTTCGGCCCCAAGAACAGAGGACTGTGTAGGTTGTAAAAGGTGTGAATCCGCCTGTCCAACAGATTTCTTGAGTGTACGGGTTTATTTATGGCATGAGACAACCCGCAGTATGGGGTTAGCTTATTGACTTATTGATACGTTGCAAAAAACTCCACTTACACCCATTTGATTTCTCTTTACCGACAAAACCCCGTACTCTCAAAAACGATATATAATGATTTTAGAGGTACGGGGTTTTCTGGCCAAAGCGTATCTTGTCTTTACCACGAATTCTTTTCCTTGGTTAACAATAATTGTTATTTTTCCGATATTGGCGGGTTCCTCAATTTTCTTTTTGCCCCATAGGGGCAATAAGGTAATCAGGTGGTATACTATTTCTATTTGTTTATTAGAACTCCTTTTAACCACCTATGCATTTTCTTATCATTTTAAATTGGACGATCCATTAATCCAATTGGAACAGGATTTCAAATGGATTAATTTTTTTGATTTTCACTGGAGACTCGGAATCGATGGACTTTCCATAGGACCCATTTTACTGACAGGATTCATTACTACTTTAGCTACTTTAGCGGCTTGGCCAGTTACTCGGGATTCGCGATTGTTCCATTTCCTGATGTTAGCAATGTACAGTGGTCAAATAGGATCATTTTCTTCTCGAGATCTTTTACTTTTTTTCATCATGTGGGAGTTAGAATTAATTCCTGTCTACCTACTTCTAGCCATGTGGGGAGGGAAGAAACGTTTGTACTCAGCTACAAAGTTTATTTTGTACACGGCAGGAGGCTCGATTTTTCTCTTAATGGGAGTTCCAGGTATGGGTTTATATGGTTCCAATGAACCAACATTAAATTTTGAAACCTCAGCCAATCAATCCTATCCTATAGCATTAGAAATCATATTCTATTTTGGATTTTTTATTGCTTATGCTGTCAAACTGCCGATCATACCCCTACATACATGGTTACCGAATACCCATGGAGAAGCACATTACAGTACCTGTATGCTTTTAGCCGGAATCTTATTAAAAATGGGAGCGTATGGATTGGTTCGGATCAATATGGAATTATTACCCCACGCGCATTCTTTATTTTCTCCCTGGTTGATCATAATGGGCATTTTTCAAATAATCTATGCAGCTTCAACATCTCCCGGTCAACGTAATTTAAAAAAAAGAATTGCCTATTCTTCCGTATCTCATATGGGTTTCACAATTATAGGAATTAGTTCCATAACGGATACGGGACTCAACGGGGCCATTTTGCAAATGATTTCTCATGGATTTATCGGTGCTGCACTTTTTTTCTTAGCAGGAACGAGTTACGATAGAATACGTCTTGTTTATCTCGACGAAATGGGGGGAATAGCTATCCCGATGCCAAAAATTTTTACACTGTTCAGTAGTTTCTCAATGGCTTCTCTTGCATTGCCAGGAATGAGCGGTTTTGTTGCGGAATTGATAGTATTTTTTAGTATAATAACTAGTCAAAAATTCTTTTTAATGCCAAAAATCTTAATTACGTTTGTAACGGCAATTGGAATGATATTAACTCCTATTTATTTATTATCGATGTTACGCCAGATTTTCTATGGATACAAGCAATTTAATGTTCCAATATCAAATTTATTAGATTCTGGACCACGAGAATTATTTGTTTCGATCTGTATCCTTCTACCCGTAATAGGTATTGGTATTTATCCGGATTTTGTTTTTGCACTATCAGTTGACAAGGTAGAAGCTATTTTATCTAATTATTTTTATAGATAGTTTTCATCAATAATACATACAATAAAATAAAAAATGCAAAATAAATTTAATAAAAACACACACACAATAAGATAATAAGAAAATTCTAATAAAATTTTTTATTTTAATTAGATAATTAGGAGTTTTTGAGAACCATAAACATAAAATAGTTATTCACAAGGTTCTCAAAAACTCCTACGAACTCTCGTTATAAACGAGATTCCTATGTTATGTATTGTACTCGTAAGGTCTTTTCTTCAATTAGAGGTTAGTGTGAATGAACCATAACTATGTAACCCTATTCCTAATAGATTTACCCCAAAATAGCATATCCAAATTATAAGAAATCCCATAGAAGCTACAATTGCAGAATTTACGCCTTGCAAATTTTTATTTGTTCGAGTATGTAAATAAATTGCGAATATAGTCCAAGTAATAAATGCCCAAGTTTCCTTGGGATCCCAATTCCAATATGATCCCCATGCCTCATTAGCCCATACTGCTCCTGAAAGAATACCGATGGTTAAAAAGATAAACCCTAGACTAATGACACGACAACTCCAACAATCCAATTGTTGAATCAATTGATACCTATGATAATTTCTAAATGAAATAAAAAAAGTGTTTCGTAAAACATTGTTTATTTCATTCACATATTGAATCACGCCAAAGGAAAATGGACCAATTAAGATATTTTTGTTTTTACCAAATATTTTTACATTTTTTCGAAATGTAATTACTATAAGAGCTATTGATAATAATGAGCCACATAGAAGGGCTGCGTAGCTCAATACCATCATACTTACGTGCATCATTAACCACTGTGATTGGAGAGCGGGTACTAATTTTGTGGATTGATGCATTTCAGTTAAAAGACCTGAAGTAGCAAAGCCTTGGGTAAAAATAGCACTTGGTGCGGTTATTGCACTTAAATGATTTTTTTGGTTCGTAAAATAGGGAACCATATGAATAATGGAAAAACTCCATGAAAGGAACATTAATGATTCAAATAAATTACTTAAAGGGAAATGCCCAGAATAAACCCAACGAATAGCTAAAATTCCTGTTATACAGAAAAGGGTAACTATCAGTCCTTTTTCTGACGAATTAAACAATCCTACCATTTCATGGACTAATAAGGTCACCAAATAAATTGTAATTAAAATAGAAATAATCGAAAAAGAGATGTGAGTTAATATATGTTCTAAAGTCAAAAATATCATAAAAAGAAATCCTAACCAAAAAAAGGTCTTTCAACGATAGAATGTAAATTTGGAATTGAATTCATTATAGGATTTATTCTATTTCTTTTCGAAGATGCCGCCACTCGGACTCGAACCGAGATGCTCTAGCACTGCTTCCTAAGAGCAGCGTGTCTACCGATTTCACCATAGCGGCGTGATCGAAATTATAATAGCTCATCCACATTCAATCGTCGAGATTGAAAGAGCCAATTCAATACAATATTCTTGAAAAAGTAAAAAATAATTTAGATTTGAACGTTGAAGAATCTTTAGTTATGGAATGGTGATAGTTTTGTTTTAACAATGTCATGGTTTTTCGTGCAGTTTAAGTTAAGCTCTTCTGGAATGTAACAATTGGAACTAGAAAGGTCTGTTCTCAATCCAAGTGGAGAACTCAAAAATTTTTTTTTTGAAAATCGATGGGGAAGATTATAATCCCCATCCTGCAAAAACCTACATAGAGATAAAACCCCCGTATCTTGGACTTAAAAATTTTTATTCTACATATCACAATCACAAAATCAAATAAAATTTTCTATTGATCAGTTCAAAATAAGAATATTAGTTAATGAGTAAGATTCCTCTTACTAAATTGTTAAATTCAATTAGCCAATTCATCGACTCATATCAATTTAGATTATTCTAAAACTTTATTACTTGTTTGTCGCGCAAAAAAAACTTTTTGACTTCCCGGTAGAAATAGATTTTGCTAATGAAAATGCTTTTACCGCCGCCCAATACGCTTTTTTTTTCCAAATGTTTTTACGAATACGCTTTTTTGACAGAGAAGTGCGTTTCTTTGGAACTGCCATTCAAAAATGAAGAGGTTACTCTTTATTATAGTTAAATGTGAAAGACATCTATTGTTCAAAATTCGAAATATAAATTATATTTATATTATGGCTCTTTATTCGGATCTGTTTCAGCGGGTTCTACTGCTATAAAAATTGAATTGCTTTTTTTAATAATAAAAGAATCAAAAAGGTTTTAATTTTGAATCTCCGGATATTCTCGTCGTGTTACATTTAATTTTAAAAAATTAATCGAAAAGTTTCAGAACCCTTACCTACTTTTTACAAAATCTATTGTAATTTAAAATTGATTTCTAGTAATTCTAATTGATTAAGAAAGTATACCTAAAAAAAATTATAAAATTAGAATGAGTTAGTAGTTAATTGGTTAAGAGATACCTGACTTGAAAATAAAGAACATTTTTCGTACTTTCTTATTTCAGTTATATTAGAACTGAGGTCAAGGATAACAAAATGACAGATCTCCTAGAGTTCCCATAAACAAAATTTATTTGATTGGTTGGAAGGAGCGTAAGCAACTCAATGAGTTCCACAACGAATTAGTTAATGATTCCGGATAATTTTATTAAAATAATAAAGTTTTTTCTGTTTATCTGGTTAAGTTCTTGGCGGATATTATGATTCATACTAGAATCAAATACTTTCATTTTACTTTTTGATATAATTATTTTTCCCTATTCTATAGATATTTTTAGAGATATAAATTTTCGTAATCATAATCTTATCATTTGACCAATAGTAACTTCTTGATTTGAATAGTTGAAATATTTATCTTTTGAAAGAATAAAAAATCATAATGATTACAATTTCAAATTATATTTGAACTCTTTGATATCTTGATTTTTTTTATTACTTTCTCTTTCCGAAAGAGATAAAAACTGGTGAATTGGAAACAATAAAAAAAAAAAAAAAAAAAATTTCTTATGGCATATACATCTCAATATGCATGGATCATACCTTGGGTTCCACTTCCAGTTCCTATAGCAATAGGAATCGGACTTCTCGTTGTCCCTACAGCAGCAAAAAGTCTTCGTCGTATATGGGCCTTTCCTAGTATTTTATTACTAAGTATCATTATGATTTTTTCAGCCGATCTGTCTATTCAACAAATGAATGGCAGTTTTATATATCAATACGTATGGTCCTGGACTATCCATAATGATTTTTCTTTAGAATTTGGTTACTTGATCGATCCACTTACGTCCATTATGTTAATATTAATTACTACTGTTGGAATAATGGTTCTTATTTATAGTGACAATTATATGTCTCATGATCAAGGCTATTTGAGATTTTTTGCTTATTTGAGTTTTTCCAATGCTTCCATGTTGGGATTAGTTACTAGTTCCAATTTGATACAAATTTATATTTTTTGGGAATTGGTTGGAATGTGTTCCTATTTATTAATAGGGTTTTGGTTCACACGACCAATTGCGGCAAATGCTTGCCAAAAAGCCTTTGTAACTAATCGTGTAGGGGATTTTGGTTTATTATTAGGAATCCTAGGTTTTTATTTTATAACGGGTAGTTTCGAATTTCGGGATTTGTTCGAAATAACCAATAACTTAATTGCTAATGATGGAGTCAATTCCGAATTTCTGACTTTGTGTGCCTCCCTATTATTCGTCGGTGCAGTTGCGAAATCGGCACAATTCCCCCTTCATGTATGGTTACCCGATGCTATGGAAGGGCCTACTCCTATTTCAGCTCTTATCCACGCTGCTACTATGGTAGCAGCGGGAATTTTTCTTGTAGCTCGATTTCTTCCTCTTTTTACCACTCTACCTTACGTAATGAATTTGATTTCTTTGGTAGGTATAATAACAATACTATTCGGAGCCACTTTGGCTCTTGCTCAAAAAGATATTAAGAAAAGTTTAGCCTATTCTACAATGTCTCAATTGGGTTATACTATGTTAGCTTTAGGTATGGGATCTTATCGAGCTGCTTTATTTCATTTAATTACGCATGCCTATTCGAAAGCATTATTATTTTTAGGATCCGGATCTATTATTCACTCAATGGAAACCATTATTGGATATTCGCCAGATAAAAGTCAGAATATGGCTCTTATGGGAGGCTTAACAAAATATGTGCCAATTACAAAAACTACCTTTTTATTAGGTACACTTTCCATTTGCGGTATTCCACCTCTTGCTTGTTTTTGGTCCAAAGACATTATTCTTAATGATAGTTGGTTGTATTCACCCATTTTCGCAATAATAGCTTGTTTCACAGCAGGATTAACTGCATTTTATATGTTTCGAATATATTTACTTACTTTTGAAGGGCATTTAAATGTCCATTTGCAAAATTTCAGTGGCAAACAAAATAGCTTGGGCTATTCAATCTCTATATGGGGCAAAGAAGGGTCGAAAGCGATAAAACAAAATTTTGTTTTATCATCAATCAATAATAAGGAAAGTGCTTTGCTTTTTTCAAAAAAAACGTATGCAATTGATGGTAATGTAAGAAATAAAATGCGATCCCTTATTACTATTACTCATTTTTCCAATAAAAAGCTTTCCCAGTACCCCCATGAATCAGATAATACTATGCTATTGCCACTTCTTGTATTGGTATTATTTACTTTATTCATCGGATTTATAGGAATTCCTTTTGCTCCTGATCAAGGGGGCATATATTTTGATGTATTATCCAAATGGTTAACTCCGTCGATAAATCTTTTACATTCAAACTCGAGTAATTCTGTGGATTGGTATGATTTTTTTACAAATATTATTTTTTCGGTAACTATCGCGTCTTTCGGAATATTTATAGCGTCTCTCTTATATAAGCCTGTTTTTTCAACTTTTCAAAATTTAGACTTAATTAATTCATTTCTAAAAATAGGTCCTAAGAGAAGTTTCTGGGAACAAATAATAAATGTGATATATAATTGGTCATATAATCGTGGTTACATTGACAGTTTTTATTCAACAACCTTAACTAGGGGTATAAGAGGGTTAGCTGAACTAATTTCCTTTTTTGATCGACAAGTAATTGATGGAATTACTAATGGAATTGGTGTTACAAGTTTCTTTGTAGGAGAGGGGATAAAATATATAGGGCGCGGACGAATTTCTTTTTATCTCTTCTTGTATTTATTTTATGTATCAATTTTTTTTTATTTACTATATATAATATATAGTAAATAAAAAAATTTGAAGTTTTCACTCTGTACATGCCAGATCATGAATTAGTAACTGCAGTCGATCTTCAACCTCCCCCCTTTTTTTTTAGTTAACAAAATTGGAACTTCCCTTTATTTCTTGTTCTCTTCAGAATCACAATGGTCAATCCACCACTCATAATCACTATGGTTAATCCACCGCAGAGTAATTTCGCGCATACGCGACATTATTAATTTAGTTTTATTTTGTGGATTGTACGTGGATGCCCCGAAGTCATAATCCGGGGGTTGTTCTATAATAGTTCTAAAAAATGTTTTCTCTTGCATTTTTTTCTCTGCCTTTTTACGTCTTTCAAGTTCCTCGTCCAGACGAGCTCTCAAAATAAGAATTCTCAAAATTTTATTCTCTTTCTTTTTACGTTTTTCATCTTCCTCTTTCTTTTTACGTTTTTCATCTTCCTCTTTCTTTTTACGTTTTTCATCTTCCTCTTTCATATTCCTATATCGCAATGGACGATTCCATCGTTTATAGTCAAAAAGAAGAGTCACAAGAGGTTTTTCAAACCAGAAGGGGTCTTTCTTTTTATTTTTAAGTTTTTCTTTGAATTCCTCTTCTTCCTGTTTAGTCCCGAAAGTTGTTTCTTCTTCTATATCAGCTTCTTCTATATCAGCTTCTTCCCCCCCCTTTTTTTTTTGGGGGATATCTTTCAGTTTCTTAGTTAAAATAGGCGACGGTACTCTGCCTAAATAGTAGACACTGGTGATAAAAAAGATCATACTAAAAATTCGACTTCGAGACATAGAACTT